CGCTTTTACTTTTCCTTAATGATAATCAAAGGCAACAAAAAAACGAATCGGTCTTATTCTTACTACATATTAGGTAACATTCCCTTTGATACTTCCAAAGAAAAGTGCGACTGCATATTTTGTTTCATTTTTCCAATTCTACTAGAAATCATATATGAACTTGTTATAAGTGGATTTTTTGGAGTGTTTCATAGTTATTGGAAAGGGTGTCGGAGCCGAATCCCTTTTTGACTCTGCACCTGTGATTCCACTATTATTAGTAAACAATAATGGAAAAACTTCTTCATATTCATAGAGATAGGGGACATAATTCACATGGATATAGTAAGTCTCGCTTGGGCCGCCTTAATGGTAGTCTTTACATTTTCCCTTTCACTCGTAGTATGGGGAAGAAGTGGACTCTAGAGATACTACTAATTGAGTTGGGGAATCAAACTGTATCACTTTTTTTAGAGATTTTTTCTAGATCGTTCTGCAAAGCCTTTTTTAATTATATTAATTCTCGTTAATTAAATTAAATATTTAATTCAGTAATTTAATTCGATTTAGAATTTCGAAATTTAATTAATCAAAATATCTTCATTTCAAAATTCTATTGGCTTGGATTCTAGTGAAGTAATTGGATTCTAGTGAAGTAATTGGATTCTAGTGAAGTAATTGGATTCTATTCATAATATAATAGAATCCAATTCATAATATATATGAATAATACTCTTTCACAATCCAAATCAAACAAATATTTCAAGAATTCCCTTATTCGTATCTTGAAAGGGAAAGGGATATGGATAATAGGAATTTTATTCCAACCGAAGTCTTTCTCAATTTTCTATTTCACGGAACGGGTTCTTACCCAAATTATATATGGACAATGAGGAAGAACGAGGAACACCGGACCCCTTTTTACGTTTTATTTGGTTTTATTGTTCTTTTTACTGTTCAAAGAGAAAAGAAAGAAGTTCCGCTATTTAATAATAAATAGAACTCCTTGGATCATCGCTCAATCAATTACTTTTTCGGAATGCTAAAAAAAAGATTACTTTATTTCATTTTCTTTTATTAACTTGATTTTTTTTAGTAATATATGCCCAATTTTTTTTCTTTCATTGATTTGATTCTTTTTTGAATGGATACCGGGATTCATATTGAAAATAATCAGAAATTAGAAAATCGAAAGAGTTGCCTTTCGTTTCGATTATTTCAGATTGATTGGAATGAACAAAAATCAAATAGATGAAGCAAAGAAATATAATTGAGATACTATGTACATTACATATATTGAATTGATATTACCATGGATGAAGATACATATTGTAGATTGATCTCGATTCAGTTTGTATCTTTCTACATTACAATAATCAAAATAGATAGTATGGGAGAAAGATTCATATAGGAATAGGAATCTTTCTATCATACTATCGGATCTCATAGGCTACTGCTGATTCTAGTCCGTTCATTTCATTTAAGACGTGAAATTGGAATTTTTTTTTCTTAAATCATTGATAAGAACTAAGAAGTCAAGTTTCATTCAAATGAATCACTTTGACTGACCGTTTTTACGTATATTATAAGCAAAAAAGCAGTAGGAACTAGAATGAACAGTGCAGTAGCAATAAATGCGAGAATATTTACTTCCATAATCTCATCGTTTCGTTTTTTTTTTTACTTCGCAATAACTCGGGATTTAATCCCATAGAGATGATAAACCTTTCGCTTGGAAATTCAATGGGATTAAATCCCGAGTTATTGCGAATGTGATCAATATCATGAATAACAATATCTGAGCTATCAAGTCGATTCATCGTCGAGAATTGAATAGTATAACATAGGCAGATCTTTTATCCACACACCGAATACAAACTTTGATTCCTGATTCAATCAAAAAAATTCCTTTCTTTTTACTTTATTTATAATACTTTACTTTTATTTATCATTCTTTTCCATTCTGTCTTTTCCATAACCGACCGCCTTCCTTGTATAACCACCTAACCGCTTTCCACTTCCATTGTTTCCAAACGGTTTACAAATAAACCAAACAAAGAATCGAAACGAAATAGAAAAAAAAGAAAGAAAAGGATACCTTTAGGCATGAAATTCTACCATTTGTACCCAGTTTAACAGAAAATGGCAAGATATATTCATCTATTTTTTTTTATTGGATTTGGATCCGTCGGGACTGACGGGGCTCGAACCCGCAGCTTCCGCCTTGACAGGGCGGTGCTCTGACCAATTGAACTACAATCCCGGGGAAATAAAATGTACAGCATCCATATTCTTATGATTTCATTCAAATCATTTGTATTTCAAAACCATTTCTATTTAGATAAATATCGCCGTGTTGTAACAGAGACGCGAATGACATATTGATATCCACATGGGTATACACTTTAGTGAGAGCAGCCCAAATTATTAGTAATCCTTTTGTTATTGCCAAATCAATTGATAATCCATTTTTCAACGAAAAAAAAACGAGTCTTTTTTTTTATCGTTACTTTATTCCTTT